TTGGAAAAAAAGACTCGATTATGTAATAATGAAACCAAAAAGGAATATTTACCTAAAATATATGATCCGTTAGTGAACAGGTCTAGCCGCGGGAGAATCCAATTTTTTTTTTCACCTTCAACCTTAACCATAAATGAAAATTCCATAAAGAATTACATAGATGAGGTTTGGATAAATAAAATCTATATTATTCTTCTTAATACTAATTATCTTGATAATTATCAAGAATTTGAACAAAAAATTAATCCATTTGATAGAAAATCATTTTCAAGAGAAATTGTCTATTTTTTGAACTTAATTAATGAATTTTCAGTAAAATCAAGTTTTAATTTTAAGGAACTTTCATTATTTTCTAAAGAAGACGAAATGAATTTAGAAAATCAAATAAAAAATTTCAAATTTGTATTCAATGGAGTTATAACGGATCCTAACAATAAAACAATTATAAAAAAATCGAATGGAATAAAAGAAATAAGTAAACAAGTTCCTCGATGGTCGTACAAATTAATCGACGATTTAGAACAACAAGAAGGAGAAAATGAAGAGAGCGTAGGAGAAGATCATGGGATTCGTTCACGAAAAGCCAAACGTGTAGTAATCTTTACTGATAATCAACAAAATACAGATAGTGATAATAATACCAAAGACAGAACTAATCCTGATCAAGCTGACGAAGTGGCTTTAATACGTTATTCACAACAATCGGACTTTCGTCGAAACATAATAAAGGGTTCAATGCGAAACCAACGACGTAAAACAGTTATTTGGAAACTGTTTCAAGCAAATATGCATTCTCCTCTTTTTTTGGACAGGCTGGACAATTCTCTTTTTTTTTCTTTTGATATTTCTGAACTGATGAAAATAATATTTCGAAATTGGATGTGTAAAAACAAAGAATTCACGATTTCCGATTCTACTTATAACGGAGAAAAAACAAACAAAAATGAGAAAAAAGAAAAGGACAAAAGAGACGAAGACAAAAGAGAAGAAAAAACCCAAATAGAAATAGCTGAAGCTTGGGATAGCATTGTGTTCGCTCAAGTAATAAGAGGTTGTGTTTTAGTAACTCAATCACTTCTTCGAAAATATATTCTATTACCTTCATTAATAATAGCTAAAAATATGATTCGTATGCTATTTTTTCAAATTCCTGAATGGTCCGAGGATTTAACGGATTGGAATAGAGAAATGCATGTTAAATGCACCTATAATGGAGTTCAATTATCAGAAAAAGAATTCCCGAAAAACTGGTTAACAGACGGTATTCAAATAAAAATCCTATTTCCTTTTCGTTTAAAACCTTGGCACAGATCGAAGTCAAAATCCTCTCATATTCTTAACGATGTAAGGAAAAGGAAAAATCAAAAAAACGATTTTTGTTTTTTAACAGTTTGGGGAATGGAAACCGAACGGCCCTTTGGTTCTCCTCGAAAACGATTTTCCCTTTTTGACCCGATTTTTAAAAAACTCGAAAAAAAAATTAGAAAGTTGAAAAAGAATTTTTTTTTAGTTATAAAAACTTTAAACGAAAAAAGGAAAGTTTTTCTCAATTTATCCAAAGAAAAAAAAACTTGGTTCATCCAAAACCTTCTATTTCTAAAAGAAATAATAAACAAATTTTTTAAATCAAAAAGAAACCTAATTTTCTTATTTTGGTTTAGAGAAGTCTATGAATTAAATGAAACTAAAAAAGAAACGGAGTCGATAATCAATAATCGGACAATTCAAAAATCGTCTCCAAAAATTAAATTTATAGATTGGACAAATTATTCACTGACAGAAAAAAAAATGAAAGATATGACGGCTAGAACAAACGCAATCTTAAATCAAATAGACAAAATTACAAAAGAAAAGACAAAAAAAATTATAAGCTCCGAAATGAATATTCGCCCTAACAAAATAAACTATAATGCTAAAAGATTACAATCATCAAAAAAAAATTTACAAATATTAAAAAAAAGAAATGCTCGCTTGATTCGTAAATCCTATTTTTTTATAAGAATTTTGATTGAAAGGCTATACATAGATATCTTTATAGTTATCATTAATATTCCGAGAATCAATGCACAACTTTTTCTTCAATCAACAAGGAAAATTATTCCTAAATACATTTACAATAACAAAGAAAATCATAAAAGAATTGATAAAACAAGTCGAAATCGAATTCACTTTATTTCGATTATAAAAAAGTCACATAATAAAAGGAATATTAGTCTTATAAATAATAATAATAAAAACAATTCAAAAATTTCTTCTGACAGATCCTCCTTGTCACAAGCATATGTATTTTATAAATTATCACAAATCCAAATTATTAATTTATATAAGTTAAAATCTGTCCTTCAATATCACGGAACATCCCTATTTCTTAAGACTGAAATAAAAGATTATTTTTGGGACCAAGGGCTATTTCATCCCGAATTAAAAGAGAAAATTTTTCTAAATTCTGCAATGAGTCAATGGAAAAAATGGTTAAGGAGTCCTTATCAATATAAATACAATTTTTATCAGATTCGATGGTATAGATTAATATGGCAAACTAAAATGAATCAAGGCTGTATGGTTCAAAAAAAATCTTTACCAAAATGGAATTTATATGAAAAAGACCAATTAAAATCATTAATTCAGTACAAAAAACAAAATAATTTTGAAGCAGACCTATTATCAAAGCAAAAAGAAAAAGAGAATTTGAAAAAAAACTTTCGATATAATCTTTTATCATATAAATATATTAATCATCATGATCAGAAAGACTCATATATTTATAGATCCCTATTAAAAGGAAATAAAAAGATTCCTTATAATTACAACCCAAATACAAGCAAATTTTTGGATATGTTAGGTAGTATTCTTATCAATAATTATCTAACAGAGGATGATATTATCGATATGGAGAAAACCCCAGCTAGAAAATATTTTGATTGGAGAATTCTTAATTTTTGTCTTAGAAAGAAAGTCCATATTGCGTACTGGATCGATACTGGAACCAAACATAAAAAAAATAATAAAACGGACCCTAATAAATATCAAATGACCAATAAAATTGATAAGAAAAATCATTTTTTTCGTAGGTTTCGCAAAGATCAAGAAACTAATTCATCTAAAAAAAAAAAAAATCTTTTTGATTGGATGGGAATGAATGACGAAATATTAAACGATCCTATATCCAATTTAGAACTTTGGTTCTTTCAAAAATTTGTCATATTGTACAAAATATATAAGATAAAACCCTGGGCAATACCAATCCAATTACTTCTTTTCAATTTTAATAGAAATGACAATATTAGTGAAAATCAAAAAATCAACAACAAGAAAAATGTCAATCTTTTTATATCTCTTGAAAAAAAATCTATTAAATTTGAAAATAGAACGCATGAGGAAAACGAATCGGAAGACCGAGCGGATCTTCGATCAGTTTTCGTCAATCAAGAAAAAGATATTGAAGAAGATTATGTGGAATCGGACAGGAAAAAACGTAGAAAGAAAAAACAATACAAAAGTAATACGGAAGCGGAGCTCGATTTCTTCCTAAAAAGGTATTTATGTTTTCAATTAAGATGGGATGATTCTTTAAATCAAAAAATAATCAATAATATCAAAGTATATTGTCTCCTGCTTAGACTGACAAATCCACGAGAAATTATTATATCCTCTATTAAAAGGGAAGAAATAAGCCTGGATATTCTGATGATTCAGAAGGATTTAACGCTGACCGAATTGATGAAAAAAGGACTATTGATTATCGAACCGTTGCGTCTGTCGGTAAAAAATGATGGACAATTTATTATGTACCAAATTCTAGGTATTTTATTGGTTCATAAGAGCAAAGAACAAATTAAGCAAAAATACAGGGAAAAGGGCTATGCTGATAAAAAGAATTCTACCAAATTTATTGAAAGACATCAAAATCGAATTGGAAATAGAGACAAAAATAATTATGATTTGCTTGTTCCTGAAAACATTTTATCGCCGAAACGGCGTAGAGAATTAAGAATTCTAATTTCTTTCACTTCACAACCAAAAAATAGAAATAATATTCATATAAACAGATACATTTTGAATGATAATAACATAAAACACCGTAGCTACGGGTTTGATAAAAGCAAAGATTGTGATAGATATAAAAATACCCTACTAAGTAAATTAAAACTTTTTCTTTGGCCCAATTATCGATTAGAAGATTTAGCTTGTATGAATCGATATTGGTTTGATACTAACAACGCCAGCCGATTCGGTATGGTAAGGATACATATATATCCACAATTAAAAATTCGGTAAGGGTGCATTTTTGATGTATATATCATAACGTTCTGATCTAATATAAGAAAAGAGAGAAGTGGACACATGTATTTTGTACATTCCCTATTCTGGTCTGATATATGTACGTATCAAGTCGATTTTAAAATTCATTAATTCATTTTTTTTAGGTATAAATTTTTCGCTTTTGTAAGAAAAGAAATATACTATCTTTTTTTCTCTCTAGTCGAATAAAAGAAAAGTGGATTTTTTAATAAAAAATTTGATTTAACAAAAGCAGGAATTACTAATGAAGTAAAGATTATTGTGTATATAAAATTTAAATACACTAAAATTATTATATTATTTAGCTATTAATATATTCTATATTCCTATTCTATATTCGATTTTAATTACATTTTCCATTCTTTTTATTATTACTGATCAAGAAAAATATCTTCATTTAATATTTAATAAAAGAGGGGCTTTCATTTTATGGTAAAAAATTCATTCATCCCAGTTATTTCACAAGAATTAAAAGAAGAAAACAAAGGATCTAGTGAATTTCAAATACTAAGTTTCACTAATAAGATACAAAGACTTACCTCACATTTGGAATTGCATAGAAAAGACTATTTATCTCAGAGGGGTTTACGAAAAATTCTAGGAAAACGACAACGACTGCTATCTTATTTTGCAAAGAAGAATAGAGTACGTTACAAAGAATTAATTAATCGGTTGGATATTCGGGAATCAAAAACTAAAAACTAGTTAATTTTTTTTTTTATTTAATTATTTGATTTATTAGATCTTGGATTTTGATGAACTTTTTTTTTTTCGTTTTCATTAATTCATGGAAGAATGAATCGAGGAAACCTCTATGAATGTACCAACTACAAGAAAAGATCTTATGATAGTCAACATGGGTCCCCACCACCCATCAATGCATGGTGTTCTTCGACTTATCCTTACTCTAGACGGTGAAAATGTTATTGACTGTGAGCCAATATTAGGTTATTTACACAGAGGAATGGAAAAAATTGCGGAAAACCGAACAATTATACAGTATTTGCCTTATGTAACACGTTGGGATTATTTAGCTACTATGTTCACAGAAGCAATAACAATAAATGGTCCAGAGCATTTAGGAAATATTCAGGTACCTAAAAGAGCTAGCTATATCAGAGTAATTATGTTGGAGTTGAGTCGTATAGCTTCTCATCTATTATGGCTTGGACCTTTTATGGCGGATATCGGTGCACAAACTCCGTTCTTCTATATTTTTAGAGAAAGAGAATTAGTATATGATTTATTCGAAGCTGCCACTGGGATGAGAATGATGCATAATTATTTTCGTATCGGGGGGGTAGGGGCTGATTTACCTCACGGATGGATAGATAAATGTTTGGATTTTTGCGATTATTTTTTACAAAAAGTTGCTGAATATCAAAAACTTATTACGCGAAATCCTATTTTTTTAGAACGAGTTGAGGGAATAGGTATTGTTGCTGCAGAGGAAGCAATCAATTGGGGTTTATCAGGACCAATGCTACGAGCTTCTGGAATACAATGGGATCTCCGTAAGGTTGATCATTATGAGTCTTACGAAGAATTTGATTGGGAAGTCCAGTGGCAAAAGGAAGGAGATTCGCTGGCTCGTTATTTAGTCCGAATTGGTGAAATGACAGAATCCATAAAAATTATTCAACAGGCTTTGGAAGGAATTCCAGGGGGACCCTACGAAAATCTAGAAGTTAGATGTTTTGATAGCGAAAAGGGTCCAGAATGGAATGATTTTGAATATCGATTCATTAGTAAAAAAACTTCTCCTACTTTTGAATTGCCGAAACAAGAACTTTATGTAAGAGTCGAAGCCCCAAAGGGAGAATTGGGCATTTTTCTGATCGGGGATCAGAGCAGTTTTCCGTGGAGATGGAAAATTCGCCCACCGGGTTTTATCAATTTGCAAATTCTCCCTCAACTAGTTAAAAGAATGAAATTGGCTGATATTATGACAATACTAGGTAGTATAGATATCATTATGGGAGAAGTTGATCGTTGAAATGATAATTGATACACCGGAAGTCATTAATACGAGAGAAGTACAAGCTATCAACTCTTTTTCCAGATTAGACTCCATCAACGAGATCTATGAAATTATATGGATGCTTGTTCCTATTTTGACTCTTGTACTGGTAATCACACTAGGCATACTAGTAATTGTGTGGTTAGAAAGAGAAATATCTGCAGGAATACAACAACGTATTGGACCTGAATATGCCGGTCCTTTTGGAGTTCTTCAAGCGTTAGCCGATGGAACAAAATTACTTTTCAAAGAGAATCTTTTTCCCTCAAGGGGGGATACTCGGTTATTCAGTATCGGGCCATCTATAGCAGTCATATCAACTTTATTAAGCTATGCAGTAATTCCTTTTGGATATCATTTTGTTTTAGCTGATCTAAAAATTGGTGTTTTTTTATGGATTGCCATTTCAAGCATTGTTCCCATCGGTCTTCTTATGTCAGGTTATGGATCAAATAATAAATATTCTTTTGTAGGTGGTCTTCGAGCTACTGCTCAATCTATTAGTTATGAAATACCCTTAACTCTCTGTGTATTATCCATATCTCTACGTGCGATTCGTTGAAAGATAAACTTTTTTGTAAGAAAATTTAAGAACAGAAAAAGGCAAAATGAAATGAATTGACTATATTTCCTTTTTTTTGGTTCATGAACGAAATTGGATAGTTATATGAGTGAAATAAAACAGCTTGAACTTTTGGCGTAAAAAATGGAGACTCATTTCCTATGTACAAGAGTAAAGCAGAACTAAACTAAACATAATAAGACGAAAGCGGTTGCCCCAAGATTGGTTGATTATTCATCCTGGCTTGAAGCGGGCTCAAGATCAACTTTATTGAGTTTTCACTATCATTTATCTGTATTACCATAATGCTAACTAGCGAGTAATTGAGCAAAAATAAGTGGATGGTTAGGAACACCAAGATACACAAAGGATTGGTAATAGAGATTTTCAAAATTATAAAAAAAGAATAGAAAGATATTTCGACAAAGATATTTCAACATAATAATATAAAAAGAATATTAATTGGGGCTTTTAATTCGTAGAAATGATCGGGCAGTACTCCCCATAACATAATTCCGATTCAGAGTATCCTCCCGCCCACTGATTAAAGAAATGACTATCAGGAACGAAATAATCCTTTGCTTTCTTTTTTTTTATTATTTTCATTTTTTGACCCCTTCCCCTTTTTCAGAAAGAAGAATAGGAGCGAAACAAAGAATATAATACGTTTACAATAGAAAAAAGGGATCCTTTTTCCTTTTTATTTATTTGATTTTTCCTATATCCATATTTATGTTTATGGAAATCAAATTCGTATCATAATGCATAAACTAAGGAAATGTCTAATTCTTTTTCGTAATCAAAAAAGAAAAAAGATAGGGTGAAATAGCTATTGCTATTTCTACAAGGAATATTTTATTGAATATTTTATTGAAGTATAAGTTATTACCCAAAAAAGAAAAATTTCAATTCTTAAAGGATGAGATCAATTCAGAAGTACTTTTTTATTTTTAGTATTATAACAGATAGAATTGCGTTGGTCGAATTAGGGAACGTTCGATCCATTTTTATCGTATTTATCTGCTAAATCCGATAAATATATGTATTAAAATAAATAATACGACCCGGTCCTTAGATTTATTTATGGCCTTAGAGGAGCCGTATGAGGTGAGAATCTCATGTACGGTTCTGTAATAGCGATCGGAACAGTGATGTTATCATCGACTATGATTATCTAACAGTTCAAGTACAGTTGATATAGTTGAGGCGCAATCAAAATATGGTTTGTGGGGATGGAACTTGTGGCGCCAACCTATAGGGTTTATCATTTTTTTAATTTCGTCCCTGGCAGAATGTGAAAGATTACCCTTTGATTTACCAGAAGCAGAAGAAGAATTAGTGGCAGGGTATCAAACCGAATATTCGGGTATCAAATTTGGTTTATTTTATATTGCTTCCTATCTAAACTTATTAGTTTCGTCATTATTTGTAACAGTTCTTTACTTTGGAGGTTGGAATATATCTATTCCCGCCATTTCCCTTCCAGACTTTTTTGAAATAAATAACGTCGGTGGAGTCTTCGGGGTAACAATTGGTATCTTTATTACATTGGTTAAAACTTATTTGTTCTTGTTCATTTCGATCACAACAAGATGGACTTTGCCTCGACTAAGAATGGACCAATTATTAAATCTTGGTTGGAAATTTCTTTTACCTATTTCTCTCGGAAATTTATTATTAACAACTTCTTCCCAACTCCTTTCACTATAAAGAAATGCTTTTCTATATTCTGTCTTGTCTCAAACAAAACAAGAGAAATAAATAAACATAAGATTATTCATAGATATTCCCTATATGTTCTCCCTAGTAACTGGGTTCATGAATTATGGTCAACAAACCATACGAGCCGCTAGGTACATTGGCCAAAGTTTCATGATTACCTTATCCCACATAAATCGTTTGCCCGTAACTATTCAATATCCTTATGAAAAATTAATCACATCTGAACGTTTTCGTGGTCGAATCCATTTTGAATTTGATAAATGCATTGCTTGTGAAGTATGTGTTCGCGTATGTCCTATTGATCTACCTCTTATTGATTGGAAATTGGAAACCGATATTCGAAAGAAGCGATTGCTTAATTATAGTATTGATTTTGGAATCTGTATATTTTGTGGTAACTGTGTTGAGTATTGCCCAACAAATTGTTTATCAATGACTGAAGAATATGAACTTTCTACTTATGATCGTCACGAATTGAATTATAATCAAATTGCTTTAGGGCGTTTACCAATGTCAATAATTGACGATTATACAATTCGAACAATTTTGAATTCATCTCATCAAAACAAAACGCGAAATCTCCTTTGATTAAAGATTAATTAAAGAACAATTTCCAATTCATAAACTAAGATTCCATTTTGACCGAAAAAGGGGGGAATGATTTTTTCATTTTGTGTATTCAATAACTACAAAACTCAACCAGTTATTTGATTGGTTAGTGAGAACCGCAGCATGGCTTAATTTGGATTGAAAATCTAGTAATATACCCCGAGTTCTATCCATAGTTATTTCAAAATTTCTATTTTTCATTTCTATTTATATCTATTTATATAGAATAATTTCTAATCATTACCCTTTTTGAGAAAGAATAAGATAAGTTTAATAGTTGTACCTACAATAATTTCCAACCTTTAGGGTTTAATTCAATTATCACCCTATTCTAAAAAAATCTAAAAAAGGGCTTTTCCCGGTGAGGTCAATAAGGTCATGAAAAAACAATTTTATTTTTTATCTTTTATTTTACGTACAATGGATTTGCCTGGACCAATACATGATTTTCTTTTAGTTTTTCTGGGATTAGGTCTTATATTAGGAAGTCTAGGAGTGGTATTACTTACCAACCCAATTTATTCTGCCTTTTCGTTGGGATTGGTTCTCGTTTGTATATCCTTATTCTATATTTTATCAAATTCTCATTTTGTAGCTGCCGCGCAGCTACTTATTTATGTGGGAGCTATAAACGTTTTAATTCTATTTGCTGTGATGTTCATGAATACTTCAGAATATTACAAAGATTTTAATATTTTGACCGTTGGGAATGGGTTTACTTCCTTAATTTGTACAAGTATTTTTGTTTCACTAATTACTATTATTCCAGATACGTCATGGTACGGGGTTATTTGGACTACAAGAAAAAACCAGATTATAGAGCAGGATTGGATAAGTAATAGTCAACAAATTGGAATTCATTTATCAACCGATTTTTTCCTTCCATTTGAATTCATTTCAATAATTCTTTTAGTTGCTTTGATAGGTGCTATTGCTGTGGCTCATCAATAATAAATCTTTGGAATTAGCAATTAAAATCCAAATTCAACTTGTTTGTTGCTCGATCTTATTACATTCATTTGACTTTAATTCTATTTGAATTTGAGGATTATTCATGTAGAGATTTGTTTATTCGATTTATTTCAATATGAATAAGAATTCAATATCAACATATTGGATTGACTAGAATAAGAATTTCATAAACCAAGTACACAAGAAATAAATAGATTGGTAATAAATCGAAATTGATAAGGAGTTGACCGATGATGCGGGAATATGTACTTGTTTTGAGTGTCTATTTATTTTCTATCGGTATTTATGGATTGATTACGAGTCGAAATATGGTTCGAGCTCTTATGTGTCTTGAACTTATACTGAATGCGGTTAATATAAATTTTGTAACATTTTCTGATTTTTTTGATAGTCGCCAATTAAAAGGAAATATTTTCTCAATTTTTATTATAGCTATCGCGGCCGCTGAAGCCGCTATTGGATTGGCTATTGTTTCGTCAATTTATCGTAATAGAAAATCAACTCGTATCAATCAATCCAATTTGTTGAATAAGTAGTATTAATCATATAAAATAGAATAGAAAATAGAAATTTCTATATAAATACATATATATAATATTTATATATATATATAAATAGAACCTTTCTATTAATCAAATTGAATTGGTATATATGATACGGATACGGAACCAATCAGATCATGTTTGCGAAAAACGAATAAATTAAATTAAAGCATCTTGGTTATATCTCCCGAGTCGATCCGGAATTGAATAGCACAAGTCTGGTAAATCATTGATTCATCTGGTATTCACATATATGATTCATTGTAGAAATTTACTAGATCGAAAAAGTATAAAGTTAAAAAAAAATTCTAAATCCAATGTCACATTCAGTAAAGATTTATGATACATGTATAGGTTGTACTCAATGTGTCCGTGCCTGCCCCACAGATGTATTAGAAATGATACCTTGGGACGGGTGTAAGGCTAAGCAAATTGCCTCTGCTCCAAGAACAGAAGATTGTGTTGGCTGTAAGAGATGTGAATCCGCCTGTCCAACAGATTTTTTAAGTGTTCGAGTTTATTTATGGCATGAAACAACTAGAAGCATGGGTCTAGCTTATTGATACTTTCCAGAAAATACCACTTGAATACATTTGATTTTTTGTTTACCGACAAAAACCCTTAATCAAAAAAATTCTCTTTTTTTGATTAAGGGTTTTTCTGGTCCAAGTTATCTTGTTTTTACCATGAAGTCTTTTCCTTGGTTAACAATGTTTGTAGTTTTACCAATATCCGCAGGTTCCTTAATTTTTTTTCTCCCGCATAGAGGAAATAAGGTAATTAGGTGGTATACTATTTTTATATGTATAGTAGAATTACTTTTAATGACTTATACATTCTCTTATTATTTTGAATTGGACGATCCATTAACCCAATTAATAGAAGATTATAAATGGATCCATTTTTTTGATTTTTACTGGAGATTGGGAATAGATGGACTTTCTCTCGGACCTATTTTACTGACAGGGTTTATCACTACTTTAGCTATTTTAGCGGCTCGGCCAGTTACTCGGGATTCCCGATTATTCCATTTTTTAATGTTAGCAATGTATAGTGGTCAAATAGGATTATTTTCTTCTCAAGATCTTTTACTTTTTTTCATCATGTGGGAATTAGAATTAATTCCCGTTTATCTGCTTGTAGCTATGTGGGGAGGAAAGAAACGTCTCTATTCAGCTACAAAGTTTATTTTGTATACTGCGGGAAGTTCTGTTTTTTTATTAATGGGGGCTTTAGGTATCGCTTTATACGGTACCAAGGAACCAACATTTAATTTTGAAACATTAGCCAATCAATCATATCCCATGGCTCTGGAAATAATATTCTATATTGGATTTCTTATTGCGTTTGCTGTCAAGTCACCGATTATACCCTTACATACATGGTTACCAGACACCCACGGAGAAGCACATTACAGTACTTGTATGCTTCTAGCCGGAATCTTATTAAAAATGGGAGCATACGGGTTGGTTCGAATCAATATGGAATTACTACCCCATGCTCATTCGATATTTTCGCCCTGGTTGATAATAGCGGGCGCAATACAAATAATCTATGCAGCTTTAACATCTCTTGGTCAGCGAAATTTAAAAAAAAGAATAGCCTATTCGTCTGTATCTCATATGGGTTTCATAATTATCGGAATTTGCTCTCTAAGCGAGATGGGACTCAATGGAGTCATTTTACAAATAATATCACATGGATTTATTGGCGCTGCACTTTTTTTCTTGGCGGGAACGAGTTATGATAGAATACGTCTTCTTTATCTCGACGAAATGGGCGGAATGGCTGCCCCAATGCCAAAAATATTCACGTTATTCAGTATCTTATCGCTAGCGTCTCTTGCATTACCGGGCATGAGCGGTTTTTTTGCTGAATTGATAGTATTTTTTGGAATAATTACTGACCAAAAATATCTTTTAATGCCAAAAATACTAATTACTTTTGTACTGGCGGTTGGAATCGTCCTAACTCCTATTTATTTATTATCTATGTTACGCCAGATGTTCTATGGATACAAGCTGTTTAATGCCCAAAATTCTTATTTTTTTGATTCTGGACCACGAGAGTTATTTGTTTCGATCGCTATCCTTCTTCCTGTAATAGGTATTGGTATTTATCCGGATTGCGTTTTCTCATTATCAGTTGACAAGGTTGAGGCTATTCTATTTCCGTTTTTTTATAGGTAGTTTTTCGAAATAAAACAGAAAATGAAAAAGGAATCCTATTCTTTTTTAAAAATGAAAACTTTAACAATAAAAAAAATCTCTTTTTTTTTTCCTTTTCATTTAAATTTAAGTTAAAAAAAAATCAATTCTACACACCTTTATGCCTTTGCCCCCTTTTGAGAATTTTTTGAATCAAGTAATGTAGTGATTCAAAAAGTTCTCAAAGAATTACCTAAAACTTCTTGTATATGTTGTCCCCCTTGTATATGTTGTCCTATAGTTATATGCGACAGATCCCTTCATCAATTTGATGTTAATGTAAATGAACCATAACTATGTAGTCCAAGTCCTAATAGATTAACTCCAAAATAGCAGATCCAAATTATAAGAAAGCCCATAGAAGCAACAATTGCAGAATTGAAACCCTCATCAGAATTTTTATTTGTTCGAATATGGAAATAAATCACGAATATGGCCCAAGTAATAAAAGCCCAAGTTTCTTTTGGGTCCCAATTCCAATATGATCCCCAGGCTTCATTAGCCCAGACCGCTCCCGAAAGAATACCTATGGTCAAAAAAATGAACCCTATACTAATAATACGATAACCCCACTGATCTAATTGTTGAATCAATTGAGACCTGTAATAATTTCTAGAAGAAAGAAAGGAAGTATTTTTAAAAATATTATTTTTTTTCGTCATGTATTGGCTCTTACCAAAGGAAAATGAACTAGATAATAAATTATTACTTTTAGCACTATCCAAAGTTCTTATGATTTTGTAAAATGTAATTACTAGAAGGGATACTGATAATAATGATCCACATAAAAGAGCTGCATAGCCAAATACCATCATACTTACGTGCATCATTAACCACCGGGATTGGAGAGCAGGTACTAAGACTTCAGATCGATGCAGGTTAGTTAAAAAACCCGAAGTAGCAAACGCTTGGGTAAAAAAAATACTTGGGGCAATTATTATGTTTAAATAATTTTTTTTTTTTTTCAAATAGGGAACCATATGAATAATTGCAAAACCCCATGAAAGAAAGATTAATGATTCATATAAGTCACTTAATGGTAAATGTCCCGAATAACTCCAACGAGTAACTAATAATCCTGTTATACAGAAAAAAGCAGCTCTCATGCCCTTTTTTGACGAAGCATAAAGTCCTACAAATTCGTCGACTAATAAGGCCATTAAATGAATTAGAATTCCAATTGAAACAACCGAAAAAGAAATATGAGTTAATATGTGTTCTAAAGTCAAAAATATCATAAAAATCCTTAACAAATTAACAAAAGGGTAGGATTCTTTAATTATACATTATACATAATTGAAATCATGAATTGAATTCATTATCATTATAGGGCGTATTGTATCCTCTTGAAAAGGAAATGAAAAGATAAGACATTATATTATGCCGCCACTCGGACTCGAACCGAGATGCTCTAGCACTGCTTCCTAAGAGCAGCGTGTCTACCGATTTCACCATAGCGGCTTGCTCAAAATCATAATAACCAATTTTGATTCAATCGTCGAGCTTTAATTTTAGTAGCGTAGCTCCAATATTTTTTTTTTATTTCGAAAACATAAAAATTAATGAATCAAAGCATCAATTATTTCATTTAAATAAATTATTTAATTGAAATAATTGATGCTTTGGGTATTTTCATAATAATCTTTATTATTATTTAATGTGTCAATTTTGATTAACTTAACAATGTTGTTTTTTTGTAGTTTCGACTCTTATACTCTTATACAACGAAACCCTTGTAAATAATATAATTCTTATTGCAGTCTATGACTAGGGCTAAAAAAAAAATAGAATTTTTTTTTATGGATTACAATTTTAGATTTATGAAACTATTTTATTTAATAATCCTTAGTATTTCAGGGCTTAAAGAATTTGTGTTAAGATTTAATTTAACAATTTAATTAGGTATTGAGTTGGGCATATCATATAACAAAAAAATTTCGTGATTTTTTTTTAATATTGTCTAAATTTTAATATATATCTTGAGATCCATCTTCCAGTCCAAATATATAGTGTAAAAAAAATCATTCAAAAATAACCTCTTATATACATATCTATCTAAACTAAATATGCAATATGCAAATTTTATTAATTGGATAGAAAGGGGAGCTTATTAGTTATTTAAAATAATATTTTTAAGGAGGGTGACTTAAAAATTAATAATTTTTGTTTTTAACGATTAGTTTTTTTTTACTAATGATTTTAGATCGGCTCTTTTTTATTCATCTATTCAAAAACTTATTAAAAACTTATTAATATTTCGTATTATTGTGACAAAGGGCTGGATGGGGAAAATAAGAATCCCCATCCCGGAAATGAGAAAATTTGCTAAAAATCAAAAAGACGAACTTTGTGTCTTCTTTTTTTTTTTTTGCAAACAAAAACAAAAAGTATCCCTTTTTAGAATTCAATATCCAAATTAGATTCCACATATCCATAGGATAAGGGGGTAAAAGGGTCAATTTTGTATTGATTATCTCAATAAAGGCTGGAAATTATGAAATTATATAAAATTATATAGAAATTATATAATTAAATTTCTATTTATTCTATTTATTTTATATTCTTTATAGTTATATATTTATTTATTTTCTATTCAAAGTATATGTATATCATATTCTGTATATATTGTATAGAATATTGTATAGAATATTATATCGATGTATATATTCGTTATGTATATATTCGTATATATTTTTTATTTTAAATGCTAAATCAAATTGAAATGCTAAATAAAATTCAATCTTTTTCCGATGTCAAGCCGAGTTAGATTATTCCGATGTTTGATTTTTTATTTGTTGCACAAAAAAACTTTTTGAATTACCTGTAGAAAGAGATTTTGCTAACGAAAAAGCTTTCAACGCGGTCCAATATCCCCTTCTTTTCCAAATATTTTTTCGAATACGCTTTTTTGAAATAGAAGTACGTTTTTTTGGAACTGCCATTCAACATTAAAGAGATTATTTATTTTATTGTTAGAAGTGGATGTGAAAGACATATATTGTCGTATAGTGTTAAAAAAAAAAATTGTTCTTTATTATCTAGTTATTTAGTCGTTAAATTCTATTTGCTTCCTACAAAGCCTAACCATTGCTTTTTATTAGTTCGTAGTTAGATTTCTTCTTTTTTTCGTCATACTGTATTTATATATAGAATAATTTATATATAGAATTTATATAGAATAAAATACATCAAAAACTTTAGTTTTTTATCCCCATGAAAATGTTTTTTTTTTCTTTTTTTTTTCTTTTTTTTTCTAGGAATTGGTTAAGCTCGAAGAGAGGGTCTCCCTAATTGAAATTAAATTTATTGAAGTTGAATTTGAAAATGCAAAATTATTAATCAATTTTGATTTTTAAAAAATATATGATTTTCTAAAAACCATTTCATGTAAAAGATATTTTATTAATTCTCTTTTTCCTTTTTATTAATTCTTTTTGTCCTTTTATCTTATGTAAACGTAAAGCGCCCAATATCATACATAGGATTTGTTATAAACAAAAGAGAAGGCATTAAATCTGGGTCAAAATAAAATACAATCATTAATAATTCTGACTTGAAAAAAGTAATAAAAAAAAAGAATTCTTTTTTTTATTATTACTTTTTTATTGAATGTTGAAGAATTTTTGAAAAAGAATTTTTTTTATCATTTTTATAAAATTAAAATTAAGTACTACTTTTAATATAATTTTTTAATATAATTCTTTATCCTTTGTATATAAATTCTCTGGATATAAATTTTTGCAATCCACAGCAATAATCGAATTTTAGAGTAAATTTTCTTTTATTAGTGTCTTGTTTCATTAGTATCGTCGTATATTATTTGACCAATTCTAACTTCTTAATTGGAATATGTAAAGTATTTTGAAAAAAATTCAGAATAATTATGAAGAAAAATTTCTATTTAAGTTTTGAATATCATTATTATTAATTATTCTTTTTTTTTGGCAAATCCATTCAATAAAATTTAAAAATAACAAGAGATAAGAGCCGATGAATCAGAACCAAGAAAGAATTAATCATTAATCAAGTTATGGCACATATATATCAATATTCGTGGATCATACCCTTCGTTACACTTGCAGTTCCTATGTTAATAGGAGTGGGACTTCTACTTTTCTCGGCGGCAACAAAAAAACTTCGTCGTCGGTGGGCGGTTCCGAGTATTTTATTGTTAAGTATAGTGCTTATTTTTTCAACCGATTTGTTTATTCAGCAAATAAATAGTAATTCTATTTATCAATATATATGGTCGTGGACCATCACTAATGATTTTTCTTTAGAATTCGGACACTTGATTGACCCATTGACTTCTATTTTGTTACTATTAATTACTACAGTTGGAATTATGGTTCTTATTTATAGTGATAATTATATGTCTCATGATCAAGGCTATTTGAGATTTTTTGCTTATATGAGTTTTTTCAATACTTCAATGTTGGGATTAGTTACTAGTTCTAATTTGATACAAATTTATATTTTTTGGGAATTGGTTGGAATGTGTTCTTATCTATTAATAGGTTTTTGGTTCACACGACCTATTGCATCGAATGCGTGTCAGAAAGCG